CATTTATTTATTCACTTAATCTTTTTCTATCTATTTTATATATATCAATAAAATTTATATCAATAAAATATAAATCGATTTTTGTCGTTCTAAAAGACACTCTTTTATAGTAACAATAATAAATTGAGTATGATATAAATAGAACAAAAGAGGAAATAGCAAAGAAACAAAAAGGTTATACAAGGCTATATACAAATCATCCACATTTTTTTATTTTCATTAATTGAATTTTATTTGTTGATTAGGGCGAAGTTCCGTAAAAACCCCCGCCCTTTTTGAAATATCATGAACAGTTCCTGTAGGTTGAGCACCTTTTTCAAGGAAATATAGAATAGCAGGAACATTTAAATAGATTTGATTCTTTATCGGGTCATAAAAACCCACTTTACGAAGATCTCTTCCCTCTCGTCGGGATCGAACATCAATTGCAACGATTCGATAAATGGCTCATTGGGATAGATGAACAATACTCCCCCCCCCCTAGAAACGTATAAGAAGTTTTATCCTCGTACGGCTCGAGAAAATTCTAAATTATGTCTATGTATAGAATCATAATATCAAATAGATCCATAAAATCATCAAATTCATTATATTATTGATTTTAGTTTAAATACTTTTTCTTTTTTAGTTTAAATACTTTTTCTTAGTCTTCCCCCCCCCCCAAAAAAAAAAATTATTTGTATCCTCATAACTCAAGTTGAATAACTCTCAAATAACTCAAAAGAAACCTTTTAGGTATTAAATTTATTGAGTGGTCTCTAACCCTTTTTGTCTGTCTCCTTTAGAATCTATTTTGATTCTTAAATATGATCTGGTTGTTGAGACAATTGAAAACGGTATTTCCTTGTTCCAGGATCTTTATCTTTGCCTTGAATCATTGGGTTTAGACATTACTTCGGTGATCTTTAAATCGTTTCAAAACGGCAGCAACATACCATTTTTTGTGATTTCTTTCTATCAAAGAATCGTATGAATGGTTGATTCCTACGTAATACACTTTACTTTTGATTTGATCAAAAGAGTTTTACCAATTCCAACAAAATTAACTTTTAAATTTTATCGAATTGGATCCTTTAGATTTATATATCTAAAATATACTTACGAAGTTGTTCCAATTTATTGATCGATACTAACCTTAGATTCTTGCCCTTGAGAAATTAATCAATACGTTCTACTCGAGCTCCATCGTGTACTATTTACATGGCAACACTCTCAAAAATGAGAGTTCCAGTGGAACAGAACAAATAATGTCGAGCCAAGAGCACTTTCGTTCCTATATAATATAAAAAAGTGGTGGATGTAAGAATCCACAGCTGATCATGTCCTTCAAGTCGCACGTTGCTTTCTGCCACATCGTTTTAAACGAAGTTTTACCATAACATTCCTTCAGTTTGGAACCAGTATGTAATTGATTCAATTATGGAATCGTGAATAATCATCGGTTCGGTCGGTACATAATAATCTATACTTTTTTCTTCTATATGAAGAATGGATAATGTATGACGAAGTCTCAACAAGAATTCAATCAATTTAACCCCATTGTTTATAATTTTTTTTTAATTATAACTAACATAACATGAATAAATAAACACGAATAAACAAGTTATTTTGAATATCTATCTTCAAGTAACGTGATAGGATAAATTCAACAATTTCACACTTCTTAGAGTACCAAGAACTCATAAGAAATCATTAAAAAGATTTAATTGATTGAATAGTTTCCTACCCTATATCATTATTTGCATAAGGTTTTACAGTAAGTACCATTCGCTTTTTATCATCATTAAGAGAAAGATAAATCCATATTGGATTAAACCATCAATGATTAATAAAAAAAAAAGACTGATGTAAGGAAAGATTGAAGATTTAGGTTTAGGTTGTTATTTTTTCATATTTCATATTGTAAAATCAGTAATATTTAACAAATCAAAATTTCGTTTCATATGCGTGTTATTTGAACTCGATTAAATTTGTGAAAAAGATATGATTAAAAAAAAAAAAAAAAAAAAAAAGAAATAAGAATCACATTCTATAACAATATTATACTCTTAAACGGAAGACTGGTCGAAAAGACAATCTTTATTTTGATATATTTTATTATGATATAGATTATGATATAGATATATATTTTCTTTTTTATTATAGATTAATAAAATTATAGATTAATAAAATGATCGTGGGTCAGGTATGTTCTGGGACGGAAGGATTCGAACCTCCGAATAGCGGGACCAAAACCCGTTGCCTTACCACTTGGCCACGCCCCATTTCTAGTCGACACTAATAAACACTAATATTGGTACTGGTTGTTCGTCAACTCAAGTCTAAATATCTATTATCTATAAAATAGATTACTAGAATTTTTATACATGTAGACGTAGAATTAAACGGAATTTATTGATCATTACATATAATTCAATTAAGATATTGTATGAAAGTATGGTTTATTCTATTCTCTTTTGATTTGAGAATTGAAGGATTTTTGATTGGGTGAGTTCAAATCAAAGAAAGTTTTTTGGTCTATCTTATTTTCTTTTTATTCATTTTTCTTTTCTATGAATAATAACATATTTATAATAATAAAATAAAAAAAAACTCAATTTATTAATAACTCAATCAAAATAAATAAAATACAATTATCCTCAAGAACAAAATGTTTGTTATGCTTAATATATTTAGTTTGATCTGTATCTGTCTTAATTCTGCTCTTTATTCAAGTAGTTTTTTCGTCGCCAAATTGCCCGAGGCCTACGCTTTTTTAAATCCAATCGTAGATGTTATGCCAGTAATACCCCTGTTTTTTTTTCTCTTAGCCTTTGTTTGGCAAGCTGCTGTAAGTTTTCGATGATATCTTTAATTTAATAATGTCTAGACAAATTCATGATTTATTGAAAAAAAAAAAATTCAAAGAAAAGAATTGATAAGATCAGATAAGTCTTACACCCTCAATTCAAATATTGAAATTCTTGTACAACCGCGAAAAATCTGGATCACCCCACTTTATTTCTTGGTGTCAAAATAAAAAATCAAAATAGTAGGGTATGCGGTATAAAAACGGAGAATCTATTCTCTTTTTTACTAAAAAAAATCTTGGAGATTATGTAATGCTTACTCTCAAACTATTTGTTTACACGGTAGTGATATTCTTTGTTTCTCTCTTTATTTTCGGATTCCTGTCTAATGATCCAGGACGTAATCCTGGACGTGAAGAATAAAAGATAAGGTTTTTGTTTTCCTTGCTTGATTTTTAAATGTTCTTAGTAGGATTTTATCTATTACCCATTTTTAACTATAAAAAAAAAAAAGAGCTCGCGAAAAATTCGAAAGAAAATACCAAGTCATCAACAAAAACGGAAAGAGAGGGATTCGAACCCTCGGTACGAAAAACTCGTACAACGGATTAGCAATCCGACGCTTTAGTCCACTCAGCCATCTCTCCTCCCAATTGAAAAAGGATAATACTATGTTACATTATAAAAAATAAGGATTGAAAGAGCCCTTCATAATATATAATATTTTTTTTCATCCGAGAGTGCTTTTTAGTTCCACGGCCCGGCTAAGTACTGACCAGGCCGGGCCCGCCATTTATTGTTCCAACGAATCATAAATAATTTTTTTTTATTTGAAAACGAAAATACTTGCTTGTTATTACGATTGGAAAAATAAAAACTCTTTTGATTTCTATGATATAGAATCAAATGATATCGAATCAAAGTGTCGTTTCTTATCTTAATTTTTTATATTTATTCTTTATTTTCTTTATTTTAGTTAAAGTAAATTTATTTTAGTTAAAGTAAATAAATAACAAAAAGGGAGCTGTGGATTCTTGCACAATACATTTTCATGTATGTTATGGCTTAAGTAGTTTTGTCGAGACGTCTAGGTCAAAAACCTCCGGCAAAAAAACACTTGTTATTTAGTTTTAGTTATTGAAATTTAATGAATTCTCTTTTCCGAATCTCATTGGGTTCTCTGATACAACACGTAAACGCTCTAATTTTCATGATTATTTTATGATCCTATCCTTTCTTTTTACTCTTTTAACTTTTTATTACGACCCATTTTCTTGTTCGACAAAAGGTTCATTTATATACAATAATCGGATTGTAGCGGGTATAGTTTAGTGGTAAAAGTGTGATTCGTTCTATAACCCTTTATATAGTTAAGGGGTCTTTCGGTTTGATTAATATTTCATTCCGACCAAAAACTTTATTTCTTAAAAGGATTTAATCCTTTACCTCTCAATGAAAAATTCGAGGAAGAATATACATTCTCGTGATTTGTATCCAAGAATCAATTAAAAATTGAAAAATTGGATTATGAGATTACGAAACATAATTTTTTTTTTTTAATTAGATCAATACTTCTAATTGAATAAGTATGAGTAAAGGATCCATGGATAAAGATAGAAAGTGGCTTTCTAATCGTAACTAAATCTTTAATTTGGAATTTGTATTACGGAAATTGAAGCAAAATGGCTATTAAACAATGACTTTGGTTTACTAGAGACATCGACAAATTGTTTTAGCTCGGTAGAAACAAAATGCTTTTCCTAAGGATTCTCTCACATAGAAATAGAGAACGAAGTAACTAGAAAGGTTGTTATAATATAATCCCCCTCTTTTCTATAGGGATCATCTAGAAAGCGGGTTGTTCTGAATACATTCAGACAGAAAAGCTGACATAGATGTTATGGGTGGAATTTTTTTTTTCGTTCATGTCTTAATATAGGAATTTATACATCTTCCATAAAGGAGCCGAATGAAACCAAAGTTTCACGTTCAGTTTTGAATTAGAGACGTTAAAAATGATGAATCAACGTCGACTATAACCCCTAGCCTTCCAAGCTAACGATGCGGGTTCGATTCCCGCTACCCGCTTTTACTTTCTTTTTTTATTAAATTAATATTAATAAGAAATAAGAAAAAAATAGAATTCAATATTTTGAGATTTTTATTATTTTATAAAAAATTTTATGAATATAATTAATGTAATGCATCATT